TGACCAAACTGCAAGTATGGAACTTTACGAGATGAAATAAGGAAAGACAGAAGATAGAACTTAAAAGAAAAGGATAATTGAAGTAAGTCGTCTTCGAATCAACTTTGGTTGGGGTTCGAAAAACGAATAAAAATAAAATGCAAATAAAGAAAGTAAGTAAATTAAAGGAAGAGCTTTCCCCTTTTTCAGGGCCCCCCTCGGGGGTCGTGGAATGCTTTTCTTCTCCTATTATTCCATATGGAATACAATGACTTAAAAAAAGAAGGAAAAGGGAATATTCGACTGTTTACTCCAAAAAAAGGATTAAATCTTATTGAAAAAGAAAAAATCCGAAATAGAAAGAACTTTTTTCAAATTCAATTCTTTATTTATCTTTTATTCCAAAATTTCCCCAAAATCCTATTTCATTTTTCAATGGGGTTAGACGGTCTAGTTCTTAATATTTTTACTTTACTTAACTGACAGATTCCACAACAAATCTCTTGATTCGGAATTAGGAACTCATGTCCCACCCAATGAATCTATTTTCTTTTACACTTCTGTATCTCACTCTATCTTGTTTTTTAGTATTATCTAAAATAACCGATGAATTTTGAATTTTTTCTAACTTAGGTAAGTGCTTTACCAACATATGTAGTGTAGTAAAAAAATAAATGGAATTTAACCCCTTCATGCTTACTATAACTAGTTATTTCGGTTTTCTACTGGCTGCTTTAACTATAACCCCAGCTCTATTTATTGGCTTGAACAAGATACGTCTTATTTGAAATGAATTGAATGAATAAGTCAGAAAAGAAAAATCTTTCTTTTGGATTCCTCGTATTCTACGACCCTTTTCCACACTAATTACCAATTCTTTTTTTGGTCATTGAGATTCGTGGATAATTTAGACTATTATTTAGAGATAGATCGTACCTCTTTTTTTTATCCCCTCGAACAAATCGAAATGATTGAAGTTTTTCTATTTGGAATCGTCTTAGGCCTAATTCCTATTACTTTAGCGGGATTATTCGTGACTGCGTATTTGCAATACAGGCGTGGGGATCAGTTGGATCTTTGATTTAGTAATATTTCTTTTTTGATTGACCTCCTCCAGACCAAAGAGGAGGTCAAATTGGAGTTGCAATTCAACTTTGTTTTTTTAAGTAATTTTACTCTGTTTCGACATAAGATAGAGGGAATCACGCTCTGTAGGATTTGAACCTACGACATCGGGTTTTGGAGACCCGCGTTCTACCAAACTGAACTAAGAGCGCTTGCAAAAAGAAAATACTTTTCTACTCCTAACGTGTCTCACGTACGTATAGTATCCAAAAATGCAAGTTATACCCACTTTAATTGATCTCCCCCCTACTGCTCATCGCTACTGCTCATAAAGAAGAGAGAAGTAATAGGTAGGGATGACAGGATTTGAACCTGTGACATTTTGTACCCAAAACAAACGCGCTACCAAGCTGCGCTACATCCCTTTTCCAAATTGTTGTACAATGCCATTGTACACAATTTCTTTCTTATTTTCCACATGGTAATTTTCTTCTATTTCTCCATCTATATAGAACTTTCTTGTCATTTTTTGTTTTTGGTCTCATATAATCAAGGAAGGGTATACATCTAAAATCCAGTCCAATTTCCCCTATAAAAGAAAGATTACTATTCCTTAGTAATGTATAGGAAGAAGGGAAGGGGTCGTTTTTTTCTTTTTTAGGGATAGGAAAATCTCGTCTATTCTATATGGTTTATTCTATATATATAGAATATTGATTTTGTTTTTTAGTTAGAAATTTCGCCTAAACAAAAGAAATACAAACGATCGTGGGCAAGAGTATCTGATCATATATGTATTCCAATAAGAAAGGAGGATTTTAAATGCGGGATATAAAAACATATCTTTCTGTAGCACCCGTGCTAAGTACTCTATGGTTTGGAGCTTTAGCAGGTTTATTGATAGAAATTAATCGTTTATTCCCAGATGCTTTGTCGTTCCCTTTTTTTTAATTCTAGTTATTCCTATGCCAGAGATAGAATTCTTCGTGACATGACGAAAATTTGTCCTTTTTTAATTCTTTTTTAGTATACGAAGTAAAAAGAAAGAAAAGATGAATTGGGTTGAACCTCAGAGTAATGAAAAATTCGGTAAATCTCATTTTGGAAAAGAGAAATTTAATTAAAATAAAAGCGGTATCCAAGCTAAGTCAAGCCTCACAAATCAGAGCATAGAAAGAAGCTGTCTTACTATTTCAATTAAATGAATGAAAGGATTTCGAAGCAAAATCCTTCCTAATTTGACAAGGATTGTATTCTTTAATTATTTTTCTATTTTTTATTACTTAATTTACAAATTTCAAAAATTTTTTATTCTATTGGATTGCATTCGTTAGAGAATTTGAAGAATTACAACAAAATCTTTAGAAATCACATTTTTAGTTAGGAACTTCTATGGGTTTTTTTCTTCTTCTTCGGATCCTATCCTAAATAGAAGAATAAAAGAATAGGTATAAGAATAAAGTTAAGTCGATCCAATCCAAAAAGGAGGTTCATGGCCAAGGGCAAAGATGTTAGAATCAGAGTTATTTTGGAATGTATCAGTTGTGTTCGAAAGGGTGCCAATAAGCAATCGACGGGGATTTCTAGATATAGTACTCAAAAGAATCGTCAGAATACACCCGGACAATTAGAATTACGAAAATTTTGTCGTTATTGTCGCAAGCATACGACTCATAACGAAATAAAGAAATAGGAACATCGTGTGTTAGATTTTTCCAAAGAACAGAAAGAGTAAAAACCTTTTATTTAATATATAGAACATAGATAGAATACAAAATACAAATCAACTCATCTGATTTTAGGTAGATATTATTTCATATGTATAGAAGCTTTTTATTTTATTTTTCTATTTATTTTTCTATTTATATTATTTATTTTTCTATTTATATATAGTATATGAATCAAATAATATATGGACCAAAGAAAGACTATTTCTTCTGGATCCAAAATTACTAAAATAAAGAAATCCATTTTTTTTATTTTTTCAATTTTTAAATAAGGAATAAAGCATGTATATATCTAAACAACTTTTTCGTAAATCTAAGCAACCCTTTCGTAAATCAAAACAAATTTTTCAAAAATCCAAGCAAACTTTTCGTAAATTCAAACAACCTTTTCGTAAATCCAAACAACCTTTTCGCAGGCGTTCTCGAATTGGCCCGGGGGATCGAATTGATTATAGAAACATGAGTTTAATTAATCGATTTATTAGTGAACAGGGAAAAATCTTATCCAGACGAATAAATAGACTAACCTTGAAACAACAACGATTAATTACTCTTGCTATAAAACAGGCTCGTATTTTATCTTTCTTACCATTTCGTAACTATGAGAATGAGAAGCAATTTCAAGGCCAGTCAATTTCAATAATTACTGGCCCTAGACACAGAAAAAATAGACATATTCCTCAATTAACACAAAAGTTCAATTCCAATCGAAACTTAAGAAACTCCAATCAGAATTTAAGAAACAACAATCGGAACCTAAGTTCCGATTGTTGATGTTTTATTCGAAAGAAAAGGTCAGACTCATATATAAAGAAAGTACCCCTGTTTTGATTCTTTTGTTTGTTATAAGAAAGAAAAAAGGGAAAAAGAAATAGTTTTTTTATTTATTGCAACATGCTCGTTGATTCCTACCGCTTAATCTTAATTTATTGTATCTTCCCGGAGTTCCCTCTCCGGGAATTCGGTTTTAATTATTTCTGTATATTACTTTTTATCCCTTTAATTGATGGTCTTTATTTTATTGGAAATCGTGTAAAGATTGTTTGGATTTGATACAGCTACTTGTGCAAGTATTTTACGATTAAGAATCAATTCTTTCTTGTACAGATTGTGTATTAATTTACTATAACTATCGAATACTTTATATATCCGTGTTGCTGCGTTTATCCGAGTGATCCACAAACGCCGAAAATCCCCCTTTTGCCTGCCTCTATCTCGATGAGAAGAAACAAAAGCTCTTCTTACTTGTTGAGTAATCATTCGATTAAGTCTTAAATGGGCCCCTCTAAAGTTTGAAGCAAATGAACGCATTTTTGTTCGTCGTCTCCGAGCTACATATCCTCGCGGAACTCTGGTCATTGAATCAAATTAACCTTAATTAATAACTAATGGTTTCTCTTTTTTTAACCGCCTTTTTCCCATTAATAACAAAACGGATTATTCCGATATATAAAATATGAATTCCAATGGCTTTTGCTACTATAACTTTCCCAACCACAATTTTTTATTCTATTCCCTTCAGTTATTTCGCATAGAAATAACAAATTCTAACGATACTAAAAAACAGTGGATTCCATCGTTTCTATGGTTCCCTTTTAAACGGTGAGGCCCTCTCTATACACCGGAGCCCTTTCTTTCATCAAAAGGTATTGTGAACTTGTATAGTTCACATTCTTTGGCTCTACCTATCCATTATAGAGTAAATAGCTCTTTTCACAATAAGAGTTATTCATACAGTGACGGTATTTAATTATGAAAGTTGGCTAAGTAGCTGACCCTTTAGTCCGTTCTTTTAAGATAAAAGAGCATAAGACTTTTTCTTTTTATTACTATTTCCTCCGCTTAATGGATAACCTTTTGCTACCAATGGGGGAATTGCTTCTTGCAAATCCAATCATCTAGATTGGATTTGCACCAAAGGAAACCATAAATTCCATATACCATAGAAATCTAGGATAGAACTTCTTTATCCGATTCATTGGTACCGATCATGGATACTTCAAAAACTGTCTTCGTTGTTTGAACTCATGATCTGAACGAGTCACACATACACCCTAGCACATGTTCCTCGACGCTGGGGACATCCTTTAAGCGCGGGCGTTTTTCTAGCATTTCGTATTGGCTGTCTTGCATTTCTAATAAGTTGTTTAATCGTGGGCATGTCGTATGTATATAGGAAAAAAGATTGGTTTAGATCGATCTTAACCTGACGATTCATCATCATGAAGTATTTCTAGTTTCTAGAAAATCACATAAAAGCTGAATTTAGGTTTGAAATAAATTTACAAGAAATCCAGCCATTACCAATCCTTAAACATTTCTGGAAACCATACTGGATCAGTATCGCAGTGCTCGTCAATCATTTCATCCCCTACAATATCGACAAGTCCATAAGCTTTGGCTTCGTCTGCTGACATAAAAACATCCCTTTCCATGTCTTCGGATACAACCCAAAAAGGCTTGCCTGTTCTTAGTGCATAAACCCTTGTTATCATTTCTCGAACTTTGTGTAACTCTTCAACTTCTAGTAAAAATTCTGGTGTCCTTGCCCGATAATAAGCACTAGCGGGTTGGTGAAGCATAATCCTAGCGTGAGGGAATGCTATACGCTTGGTGGGTTCTCCTCCAAGCAGAATGAAGGAGGCCATGGACGCAGCTATTCCGAGGCATATTGTATATATATCTGGTGTCACCGTTTGCATCGTATCAAAAATAGCCATTCCTGAGATTAGCCACCCGCCGGGGGAGTTTATAAACAAAAAAATATCGCTAATTCCATCTTCTATACTGAGATATACCATGAGACCTGTAATATGATTCGTGATCTCGCAACGAATCTCTTGACCTAAAAAAAGTGTCCTTTCTCGATACATAACATTGTATAAGTCAACCCAAGTCGCTTCTTCATCTCCGGGAATCCGGTAAGGTACTTTTGGAACACCAATGGGCATAATAGATTAATATTATTAAATTTAAGTAAGAAAACTACACTTTAATATGGAAACGTAAGAATGAAAGAGAAAGAAAGAATCCGCAGTTTATTATCTTCATTTTTTTCTTATTCTATAAGAATACTATAGATTCTATTAATACATAGATTGAAAGATTATACATATAAGGAAGGTAAGACAGGTTGAATAAAGAAAAAGGAGTCTGCGATTCGAATGATAAACAAAGAGGGATTAGGGATCTATTCTTCGTTTTTCCAAATAGCCCAAGCTACCCATTGCATATTGCCACTTATCGAGTATAGAATAGATCTGCTTCTCTTTCTTCTTACGAACAGAATTGGCTTCTTATTTTTAATGGAATGAAATAAATATTCACGCTTTCTGACACAGAATCCCCTAGAAGGGTTAGGTACATAGGATATGGATAGTCTTTTCCAATGCGATAAAATAAAGCGACATCGTGTCTATTTTTCTTTGCTAAGGGGGTATTTCCATGGGTTTGCCTTGGTATCGTGTTCATACTGTCGTATTGAATGATCCGGGTCGATTGCTTGCGGTGCATATAATGCACACAGCTCTAGTTTCTGGTTGGGCCGGCTCGATGGCTTTATACGAATTAGCGGTTTTTGATCCCTCTGATCCTGTTCTGGATCCAATGTGGAGACAAGGTATGTTCGTCATCCCCTTCATGACTCGTTTAGGAATAACCAATTCGTGGGGTGGTTGGAGTATTTCAGGAGGAACTGTAACGAATCCGGGTATTTGGAGTTATGAAGGTGTGGCAGGTGCGCATATTGTGTTTTCTGGATTGTGTTTCTTGGCAGCTATCTGGCATTGGGTTTATTGGGACCTAGAAATATTCTGTGATGAGCGGACGGGAAAACCCTCTTTGGATTTGCCCAAGATCTTTGGAATTCATTTATTTCTTGCAGGGGTGGCTTGTTTTGGCTTTGGTGCATTTCATGTAACGGGTTTGTATGGTCCCGGGATATGGGTGTCCGATCCTTATGGACTAACTGGAAAAGTACAAGCTGTAAATCCTGCGTGGGGTGCGGAAGGTTTTGACCCTTTCGTTCCGGGAGGAATAGCTTCGCATCATATTGCTGCGGGTACTTTGGGCATATTAGCGGGCTTATTCCATCTTAGTGTCCGTCCGCCTCAACGTCTATACAAAGGATTACGTATGGGCAATATTGAAACTGTACTTTCCAGTAGTATCGCTGCTGTTTTTTTTGCAGCTTTCGTAGTTGCCGGAACTATGTGGTATGGATCGGCAACTACCCCAATCGAATTATTTGGGCCTACTCGTTATCAGTGGGATCAGGGATATTTTCAGCAAGAAATATATCGAAGAGTTAGCGATGGGTTAGCCGAAAATCTTAGTTTATCAGAAGCTTGGTCTAAAATTCCCGAAAAATTAGCCTTTTATGATTATATTGGTAATAATCCGGCAAAGGGGGGATTATTCAGAGCAGGCTCAATGGACAATGGGGATGGAATAGCTGTTGGATGGTTAGGACATCCCGTCTTTAGAGATAAAGAAGGACGCGAGCTTTTTGTACGTCGTATGCCTACTTTTTTTGAAACATTTCCGGTAGTTTTGGTAGATGAAGAGGGAATTGTGAGAGCGGACGTTCCTTTTAGAAGAGCAGAATCCAAATATAGCGTTGAACAAGTAGGCGTAACGGTGGAGTTCTATGGTGGCGAACTTAATGGAGTAAGTTATTCTGATCCTGCTACTGTAAAAAAATATGCGAGGCGTGCCCAATTAGGGGAAATTTTTGAATTAGATCGAGCTACTTTGAAATCCGATGGTGTTTTTCGCAGCAGTCCAAGGGGTTGGTTCACTTTTGGTCATGCTACCTTTGCTTTGCTCTTCTTTTTCGGACACATTTGGCATGGCGCTCGAACCTTGTTCCGAGACGTTTTTGCTGGTATTGATCCAGATTTGGATGCTCAAGTGGAATTTGGAACATTCCAAAAAGTTGGAGATCCAACTACAAGGAGGCAGGCAGTCTGATACCACATTGCTACGGTATCTTTCACCTATCTTTTTTGACATGGGAAAATCTCCTGTCCTTTCTTTGACTCTTTTTTTATATGGGAAATGATCCCAAATGACAAGTGAATAGGTGTGGAAGTTATAATTGTAAATAAACCACGATCGAATCTATGGAAGCATTGGTTTATACGTTCCTTTTAGTTTCAACTTTAGGGATAATTTTTTTCGCTATCTTCTTCCGAGAACCTCCTAAGGTTCCGACTAAAAAATGAAATAATTTAATTGAAGTAAGAAGTCTCCCCATCTGGGAGACTTCTTACTTCAATTAGTCCCCATGTTCTTCGAATGGATCTCTTAATTGTTGAGAGGGTTGCCCAAACGCGGTATATAAGGCATACCCAGTAAAGCTTACAAGTAAACCAGATATGGAGATGGCGACTAAAGTTGCTGTTTCCATTTTTATAGAATTTCAAGATTACAGTGGATCCATGAAAAGATCGTGTATTTACAACTACAACGGAATAGTATACAAAGTCAACACCAATGATTAAATAGAATTTATGGCTACACAAACCGTTGAAGAGAGTTCTAGGCCTAGGCCAAAACGAACTGGCGCAGGTAGTTTATTGAAACCCTTGAATTCGGAGTATGGGAAAGTCGCTCCGGGTTGGGGGACTACTCCTTTTATGGGGGTCGCAATGGCTTTATTTGCGATATTCCTATCTATCATTTTAGAAATTTATAATTCTTCTGTTTTACTAGACGGAATTTTAATGAATTAGGTTTCTACTAACTAAAACTATGAAGTCATAGTTTTTCTATCCAAAAAAAGGTCTTTCTACTTTAAGTTCCACTTTTCTAGACATTCTGGTAGTTCGACTGTGGATTTTTTTGTTTTGGTATCTCTGGAATATGAGTGTGTGACTTGTTAGAATTGATCCTATTGATAATACATAGAAAGGTCCTGTTATCTCTATCAAGATGATTCTAATTCGTCGGATATTATTTATTCTAGTATCTGGAACACGAAATACATAGAGTGGATCAACAAAAAAAATGGAACTATGATTCATACTCACTATTTAGACCTCGCAACCAGACTGAAAAAAAAAAAATTCAAGTAGTTCTTAATAAAAAAAGAAATTTTCTTCCTTCCAACTTTGTTTGCCCAAAAGACAACTTTTTTCTTTCGATTTTATCGAGTCATTACATCGATTCAATAAATGATCATCAAGCGGTTCTTATTCGAAGAACCCTTGCCTTTTGTTTAGCTTGAAATTCAATCATCGTGGCTCTAGTATGAATCTAAGGTTTTAATTGAACTGATTCATAGGATCGCAACAAGATAATTTCTATCAGAAAACCACTATTTTATTTTACTAGTAAAATAAAAAAAAAAGATAGAGAAGAGAAAAGTCAAGAGGCCTCTAATGATCAACATAAGGGAAAGAAAGACAGATGAGCCAACTTGAGATTTTTTGGCATTATCATCACAAAGAAGAAATTTTGGATTTTTCTTATTTCATATCTTCAAGGCAAATTAATCCAATCCCGTGGCTGATGAAGTTTTGAACCTTTTTTCTAATATCCGTTGAAAATTTGTGTGTTTCTGCTTGAGCCGTACGAGATGAAATTTTCATATACGGCTCTCGGAGGGGGAGTCGGGCTAGTTACCTATCTCAATAAAGTATATGATTGGTTTGAGGAACGTCTTGAGATTCAGGCAATTGCGGATGATATAACTAGTAAATACGTTCCTCCTCATGTCAACATATTTTATTGTTTAGGGGGAATTACACTTACTTGTTTTCTAGTACAAGTCGCTACTGGTTTTGCTATGACTTTTTATTACCGACCAACCGTTACGGAGGCTTTTTCTTCCGTTCAATATATAATGACGGAGGCCAACTTTGGTTGGTTAATCCGATCAGTTCATCGATGGTCAGCAAGTATGATGGTTCTAATGATGATCCTGCACGTATTTCGCGTGTATCTCACAGGTGGATTTAAAAAACCCCGTGAATTAACTTGGGTCACTGGTGTGGTTTTGGCTGTATTGACTGCATCATTTGGCGTAACCGGTTATTCTTTGCCTTGGGATCAAATTGGTTATTGGGCAGTCAAAATTGTGACAGGTGTACCTGAAGCGATTCCGGTAATAGGATCCCCTTTAGTAGAGTTATTACGCGGAAGTGCTAGTGTGGGCCAATCCACTTTGACTCGTTTTTATAGTTTACACACCTTTGTACTACCTCTGCTTACCGCCGTATTTATGTTAATGCACTTTCCAATGATACGTAAGCAAGGTATTTCGGGTCCTTTATAGGGAACACATATCATAGAGAATTCTAATTCTCATATATCATACCGGGTAGGTTGTGGTATTTCATTGCTACAAACATGGGTTATTGTAAAATAAGACATGTCATTTGGATACTTCTCTTCAACTCTGAAGTATTTTGATACAATACAAAACAAATAGTTGAAGTGAATTTTACTAAAGAAAATAAGGCGGATTATGGGAGTGTGTGACTTGAATTATTGATTTGGCCATGCAGATAGAGAATTGGATCTGCCACATTAGATTTCACGACCAAAAGTGTCTCCGCATCCAATCAACACGTAAATCCCTTATCTAGGAAGGATAGGCTGGTTCACTCGAGGAGAATTTTTTCTATGATCATACCCCAAACATACTATCCATGAACAGGCTCCGTAAGATCCCATAGAGTATAAATGGAATAAGTCGTGTGATATGATCCAATTCTATATTTATTACACTGACTTTTTATTATAGTATGGAAATGCATTCATTTTCTTTGCATCGATTTCGATCCGCAATACTATCGGAGTAAAAGAAGAAATCTAAGGAAGAACGTAGGCTAAACTTTTCGATTTTTTATTAGTAACAAGTAAATACTTTGTTTGGACGTAAGAAACTTGAGATATTGAGGGGATAAACGCCAACTAATCAAGAGACAATCCACAAAGCAATTGATCATGATCATTTGTAAGCCCACTTGGATATTGAGCATTTACGCATAAGAATAGGATTCTTTTCTATGAGTAGTTAGAGTTGCTACTTCGGAAAAGATAATCTGATAAAGCTGTTCTTACTTTGAGTCATTGAGTCATTATATACCCTATTCTATTGTGGATCCTCTATGGTCTTATTTCTTTCACTCTTGCTCGAGCCGGATGATTAAAAATTCTCATGTCCGGTTCCTTCGGGGGATGGATCCTAAAGAATTCACCTATCCCAATAACAAAGAAACCTGACTTAAATGATCCTGTATTAAGAGCAAAATTAGCTAAAGGGATGGGGCATAATTATTACGGGGAACCCGCGTGGCCCAACGATCTTTTATACATTTTTCCAGTAGTAATTCTAGGTACTATTGCATGTAATGTAGGTTTAGCGATTCTTGAGCCGTCAATGATTGGTGAACCGGCAGATCCTTTTGCAACTCCTTTGGAAATATTACCCGAGTGGTACTTTTTTCCCGTATTTCAAATACTCCGTACAGTACCCAATAAATTATTGGGCGTTCTCTTAATGGTTTCTGTGCCAACGGGCTTATTGACAGTACCCTTTCTAGAGAATGTCAATAAATTCCAAAATCCTTTTCGTCGACCAGTAGCTACGACCGTTTTTTTAATCGGTACTGCAGTAGCTCTTTGGTTAGGTATTGGAGCAACATTACCCATTGATAAATCCTTAACTTTAGGTCTTTTTTAGGGATTTTTGGGGTTGATTCATTCAACCGCGAAGTCCCCTGCATGGGTATCTAGGAAATAGTTACTTCCAAGTGAATCTTCCCTAGATACCTAAAATCGATTTTATTATGATCCATTTCGCTAAAATATAGATTGTCCCAAAGATGCAAAATTGTTTTCTTTTTATTCTAACTCGAAAAAGAAGAATAGGAAAAAATTGCAATGGATTTAAAGCAAGAATTTGTTCTTAGGTAAATCCATTGGGAGATGCTTCTCTAGAGTGTCCCATATCTGTTTTCCATCTTCCATACGAAAACTGTCAATTCTCATAAGATCTTCTTCAGTCTTACTCAAAAGGTCCAATAGTGTATGTATATTGGCCCTTTTGAGACAATTATACGTTCTAGAAGGCAATTCTAATTGATCAATAAAAATACAATTCAATGGAATTCCTTTTTTGTTTTTCTTTAAATTTAGATTTGTTAATCTTTTTTGAAAGGTTAAAAGGGGTGGAGTAAACCTTTTTTTATTTTCTTGGAAACTGGTATCCTCTTCCTCTGCGTGTAGAAAAGGAAGAAAAAAATTAATCAAATTACGAGAAGCTTCATAAAGCGCTTCTTTAGGAGTTAAACTTCCATTCGTCCATATTTCTAGAAAAAGTATCTCATGTTTTTCATTTCCATTCCCACAAGAAAAAATACTATAATTCACATTTCGAACAGGCATGGATACAGCATCTATAGGATAACTTCCATCTTTAGAGTTCTTTCGGAGTTCCGTATTATATCCGCGATCTCTCTTGATCTGTAACTCAATACAGAAATCTATGGGCGTTCTCAAGTTAGCTATAGGTTGTGTCATATCAACTATTTCTACAGAAGGCGGTAAGATGATATCTTGAGCGGTTATGTATCTAGGACCTTTAACGCAAATTGATGCGTCTCTAACTCCATAGAGATTACTTCTCAATACAATTTCTTTCAAATTTAGTAAAATTTCTTGTATGGATTCTTCAATACCGACTATTGTAGAATATTCGTGTGGCACGTTTTCAAATTTTGCGCGTGTGATACATGTTCCTTCTATTTCTCCAAGTAAAGCTCTTCGCAAGGCAATACCAACAGTATCTGCTTGACCTTTTCTAAGCGGTGACAGAATGAAACGACCATAATAAAGACGCTTACTATCTACTCTTGATTCAACACACTTCCACTGTAGTGTTTGAGTGGATCCTGTTACCTCCTCTCGAACCATAATAGACTAGTATTCTTATTTAATCATTGAATCGTTTATTTCTCTTGAAAGCGATTTAATTATTTTACAGACGTCTTTTTTTAGGGGGTCGACATCCATTATGCGGCATAGGTGTTACATCGCGTATACAACTTAACCGTACACCACTTTTAGCAATGGCTCGTAATGCGGCATCTCTTCCGCTACCAGCCCCTTTTACCATAACTTCTGCTCGTTGCAAACCCACTGTACGAATAGCATCTACTGCTGTTCTTTGACCCGCGTAGGGTGATGCTTTTCTTGAGCTTTTGAATCCACAAGTACCGGCGGAAGACCAGAAAACCACCCGACCTTGGGGGTCTGTAACAGTTATAATGGTATTGTTGAAACTGGCTTGAACATGAATAACCCCTTTTGTTATTCTACGTGCACTCTTCCGTAAACTAAAGCGGGCATTCTTACGCAAACCAATACGCACTTTCTTACGTGAACCTATTTTTGGTATAGCTTTTGTCATATTTTATTATCTCATAAATATGAGTTGGGAATAACAAAAAGAAAAAAAGATACAAAGATATCCGTTTCAGGGTAAAATATATCCTTTACTTAATTTTTTTAATTTGAAATTTGGACATTTCCGTGGGTACTTTTTTGAATTTTTAGAGAGGAAAGCTCCTTTTTTCGAAAGATCACCCCTGTCTTTGTTTATGCTTCGGATTGGAACAAATAACTCTAATTCGCCCACGCCTACGAATCAGTCGACATTTTGTACAAATTTTGCGAACGGAAGCTCTTATTTTCATATTTAGGTATTTTTTTCTTAAACTATGAATCTATTCTTTTGGAAAAAATAAGTCTCTTCACTTAAATTTTGAAACTTGGAATTTCTTACTTTATAAAAACCTAATCCTTTGAATCTTTGGTATCCTTCAAATCCTCAGTATCCTTCGAGTCTTCGGTACGCTTCGAATCCTTATGGGGAAGTCTATAAATTATACGTCCCTTGCTTGAATCATAACGACTTACTTCAATTTTGACCCTATCCCCCATTAGTATTCGTATAGAACTAGACCGGATCTTTCCTGAAATATAGCCCAGGATGATGGTGTCATTCTCTAGGCGAACGCGGAACATTCCATTGGGTAGGGCTTCCGTAACTAAACCCTCGAAAATGACTTTTGCTTCTCTCGAGTTTTTTTTTTCTCTCCTATTTTTTTTTTCTGTCATATTTTTTTCTCCTATTTTTCTATTTTTATTTTCAAAATAGGACGTTTGAGATAGAATTTGGGTACTATAGGCGGGGCCATTACCATATATAACATAATACTTCTCCCCCAATTCTGTTTAGTCGAGCCTCTCGATCTGTCATTATACCTCGAGAGGTAGAAAGAATTGCAATTCCCATTCCGCCCAAAACCTTAGGAATTCCTTGATAGTTGGCATAAATTCGTAAGCTGGGTCGGCTGATACGCTTTAAAAAGGTTCTAGTTCTATATATTCCCTTTCTAGTCTTTGTCTTTTGATGTCGCAAAGTTGAAACCAAGAAATATCTGTTACTTTCCTCATGTTTCCGAACACTTTCAATAAAACCCTCTCGTAGAAGTATTTTAACAATGTTTTCGGTAATATTTGTAGATACTACTCGAACAGTTCCCTTTTTATTCATGTCTGCGTTTCTTATAGAGGTTAGTAAATCAGCAATAGTGTCCTTGCCCATAAAACTCTAATTCTAGGTTCCTCCTAATTTTTCTATAATCAACATGTTTTTATTTTTCTTTGAATTTTGAATTTTAAAGCGTATACGTGAGACACAATCTACTAATTTTTTCATTTTTTCTTTGATCTATATCTTGTCTACTAGTATTTATAATACTTCAGGAGCTAATGAAACTATTTTAGTAAAATTCAATTCTCTCAATTCCTCAGCAATTGCGCCAAAAACTCGAGTTCCTTTTGGATTTCCTTTTTGATCAATGATAACTGCTGCATTGTCATCATAGCGTATTATTATACCGTCTTCGCATTTGAATTCTTTACATGTACGTACAATTACAGCTCGAATTACTTCGGATCTTTCTAGAGGCATTTGGGGTAATGCGTCTTTGATTACAGCAACAATAACATCACCAATACGAGCATATCGTTGATTACCAGCAGTTCCTATGACTCGAATACACATCAATTTTCGAGCTCCACTGTTATCCGCTACATTTAAAAGGGTCTGAGGTTGAATCATATTATTTGGATTTCTATTTGTTATTTCAATGTAAAAAAAAGGATGACATAAATATTGTCATCCCAGAGAAAAACCGGGGGTTTTTTATCCTCAATACTCTTTTTTGGAGTTCTATATCTCTAATCGGAGAAATTGACTTCGTATGGGCATTTTACTGGCAGCTATGGAGATAGCTGCTCTAGCTATAGTTTCGGATACTCCGCTCATTTCATAAAGTATTCGACCTGGTTTAACAACAGCTACCCAATATTCGGGGGATCCCTTTCCCGAGCCCATACGTGTTTCTGTGGGTCTCATTGTGACTGGTTTGTCGGGAAAAATACGGACCCATATTTTTCCCCCACGACGTGCATATCGTGTCATTGCTCTTCGTCCTGCTTCTATCTGTCTCGCTGTGATCCAAGCGGGTTCAAGTACTTGAAGAGCATATCTACCAAAACAAATAGAATTGCCTCGGCCGGATTTTCCCTTCATTCTTCCTCTATGTTGTTTACGAAATCTAGTTCTTTTGGGGTTATAGTCGATGGTTTTTTCTTAGTTCCATCTCTACTGCAAAACTGGACATGAGAGTTTCTTCTCATCCAGCTCCTCGCGAATGAAATAAGAAAGCGTGCAAATTTCTCTAATTCCATTATTTTAATAAATATTATGGATAAATACACATCAATATATAATAGAAAAAGTTAGGTTTTTTTTTTGAATTTCTTAATTCTCTATTTGTAATTTGTAGATAATGTAATCTTTTTTAATTAAGGAATCCCCTTTTTTTTACCCTTGTAAAGTATTCAAATTCAATAAAGATTTCGCGGGCGAATATTTACTCTTTACTGTCTTTTTTGCTTATTTGTTAATTTATAACCTTATCAAATAAAGCAATTTTTTTGGTTTGTTCCGCCATCCCACCCAATGAAGTATTAGGATTCTTTTCAAAAAAATCCTATGGAGTCATAGGTTTTGTCGTTCCCACAGCTTCTCTTTTAATGCTTAGGTTTGAATCCTGCAATGGAGCTTCCAAAAAATTTCTTTCCGAGTCAATTTTCTCAGTTTTATTAACCCGAGCTGCTCCTTATTATTTTTTAAAATTTTATTTATTGTTTCAAGTTACGATTTTGAATTCTTTCTTTTTTTTTTTTTTGATGCTTTATCACATTGCCTTTTATGATGTCTGTCATTCATAGACCATACACATTGGAATCCTATATCCTTCTTATTATTCTTCCTTCTATCTATCATCCCTCCTTTTATCCACATCCCTTTAGTTTTGCTTCACAACCTAGAATCCTCTTTCTTTTTTAGAGAAAAAAATGCAGTTGCTACAACTATATGATGGATCTATTCGATAGATGTATTTATTCACATAGTGACTGTTTTTTAATTAGGATCTCGACAATACGAAGCAATAGGTTGGTTATTAGTTAATTTTCTATAATTACTAAGTTTTTTCTATTTTTAGTAGGGTTCAGTCAATTTTTTTTTTTTTTTGAATCTTCTTTTTTCCGCCTAAAGAAAAAACTAACGAGTCACACACTAAGCATAGCAATTTTTTTAAAAGATTTTTTTATTTTCATTAAATCTTGTAGAAAGAGGTATAATTTCTTCTTTTTTTCAGGAATTTCGGGAAAAAAAAAGGCTCTTGCTTTTTTTTTATTCTATCACTGGCCAGAATGGGAAGACAAGCTTAGTTATTCTTCTTCTACGAATATCCAAATTTTTACACCTAATACTCCATAGATGGTTCGAATTGGATAGCAGCAATAATCAATTTTAGCGCGAATTGTTTGGAGGGGAAGTCTACCTTTTTTGATGCATTCGGCACGTGCAATTTCTTTTCCTGCTAAACGCCCTGCAATTTTTATTTTTACTCCTTTTATATCCGCTTTTTTAGTTAATTCTATGGCTTTTTTCATTGCCTTTCGGAATGAAACTCTATTTTTTAATTGGAAAGCTATATATTCGGCAAGAATCTTAGGTTGTCTATAAGGTTCTTTAACTTTTTCGATAGCAATATTAAGTCTCTGGTTTACAGAATTCACCTCCTTTTGGAGATTTTTTTCTAATTCTTCGATTGCTCCTTTTTTCTTTAATAAATTGGGGAATCCAATATGGATTATGACGTGGATTGTATCAATTTCTTTTTGAATTTCAATATCTGTAATTACTTCGGAACTTGAGTCTGCTTCTATTTTTCTATTCGAGCCTTTTTTCCTATTCTTTTGTATATAGTTCTTGATACAATTCCGTATTTTGTTATCTTCCTGTAGACCTTCAGAATAATTTTTTGGTTGTGCGAACCAAAAGGAATGGTGATTTTGGGTTGTACCAAGTCTGAAACCGAGTGGATTTATTTTTTGTCCCATATTTTTCTATTCTATTTTTTTTTACTGAGAATCGAAATCTTAGATTGATTTAAACATTATTTAGATTTCTTTACTATATTTAGTACAATTTTTATATGACACATGGTTTTTTTTATAGGAGAACTACGTCCTCGAGCCCGGGGTCTTAATTTTTTCATAATAGTACTCCTACTGACTTCGGCTTTAGTGATGAATAAACTCGCTTTGTCGAAATCTCTATAATGAGTAGCATTTGCTGCTGCCGAATAAACCAACTTTAAGATGGGATAAGATGCTCGATAAGGCATGAGGTTCAGTATCATAACAGTTTCCTCGTAGTAACGCCAGCGAATCTCATCAAGAACTCTTTGTGCTTTGAAAACAGACATATGTATGCGTTTTTGTGCTTTGAAAACCCGTTCGAACTTAAGTAGACGATCGGTTGGAACTTTTCTTGCAAGTTTCCTTAGACCGTTCTTCTTTTTCTTTATCCTAGGGGTATACTTTACCAATTTGAAACTTGTCATAAATAAGGTTATTACCCGCCTACCTTTACTTTATTTGAATCTTATAAAATAAATTTTGTTTATTCTTAATCTTTCTATTCTGAATTCAGTTAACGACGAGATTTAGTATCCTTTCTTGCACTTTCATAACTCGTGAAATGGCGAGTAGGCACGAATTCTCCCAATTTGCGACCTACCATAGGATTTGTTATGTAAATAGGTATATGTTCCTTTCCATTATGAATCGCGATTGTATGGCCAACCATTGCGGGTAGAATGCTAGATGCCCGGGACCACGTTACTATTGTTTCTTTCTCCTCCTTCATATTGACCTTTTCGATTTTTGCCAATAAATGACGAGCTACAAAAGGATTCGTCTTTTTTCGTGTCACAGCTGATTACTCCTTTTTTCATTTTAAAGAGTGGCACCCTATGTCCACTATCTCGATCGAGGTATGGAGGTCAGAATAAATAGAATAATGATGAATGGAAAAAGGAGAAAATCCTTTAGCTGGATAAGGGGCGGATGTAGCCAAGTGGATCAAGGCAGTGGATTGTGAATCCACCATGCGCGGGTTCAATTCCCGTCGTTCGCCCATCGCATTATTGCAAATTCCAAAAATGCAATTTTCCGTATTCCTAGTTACGTATTTACTTACGGCGACGAAGAATAAAACTATCACTATATTTTTTCCTTTTCCTAGTTCTTCTTCCAAGCGCAGGATAACCCCAAGGGGTTGTGGGTTTTTTTCTACCAATGGGGGCTTTCCCTTCACCGCCCCCATGGGGGTGGTCCACAGGGTTCATAACTACCCCTCTTACTACAGGGCGTTTACCTAGCCAACACTTAGATCCGGCTCTACCCAAACTTTTTTGGTTCACCCCAACATTACCGACTTGTCCGACTGTTGCTAAGCAGTTTTGGGATACCAAACGGACCTCCCCAGATGGTAATCTTAAAGTGGCCGATTTACCCTCTTTTGCAATCAGTTTCGCTACAGCACCTGCTGCTCTAGCTAATTGCCCACCCCTTCCACGTGTGATTTCTATGTTATGTATGGCCGTGCCTAAGGGCATATCGGTTGAAGTAGATTCTTCTTTTTTCTCAAAAAACCCCTTCCCAAACTGTACAAGCTTCTTCCAAAGCATACGGCTTTCTAGATGTATATGACGATCTCTAGACAGATGGATCTTATATGAATCGTATGATGAAGTACCACATGAGTGGATATATAGAAAAGGAATCCAAATCTGCCGAATCGCTCATGTTATGATCTTCTACATCCTAGGTCTCTGCGTTCCGTCATCTGGCTTATGTTCTTCATGTAGCATTCAGATCGAATGACTCTATGAAATTACGTCGATACTTCCACATATTATGGGTAACGTAGGAGACATCCCTATTTTCACCCGGGGGTCTTAATTACCACTGCTTAGCTTTCAATTCGCCTCTGACCATCAAATTAAATGTGAATAACCCGTCCTCCTCTCTTTGAAACAAGGGGCGCTTCCGGTTCTGTGCGTGCTTCAAACAATTTTGTCTTCTCCATATTACCATATCTCTAGAGTCAATAATTTTCTATGAGGAACTACTGAACTCAATCACTTGCTGCCGTTACTCAACAGTTTTCTGTTGAGGTCTATCCCGTAGAGGTAGTCAAATTGGATCAGTGATCGATTTCTAGGTTTCGTCGTAAACCTAATTGGTTACTTCCAATTACGTAAATCAATAGTTCAAACCGCACTCAAAGGTAGGGCATTTCCCATTGATATAGGAACTTTTGTACCAGAAACAATAGTATCTCCAATTAAAGCCCCTCTGGGATGTAAAATATATCTCTTCTCACCATCCCCATAGTGTATGAGACAAATGTATGCATTTCGATTAGGGTCGTATTCTATGGTTACGATTCTACCAGATATGTCTTTTTGATTCCGTCGAAAATCGATTTTACGGTATAGGCGCTTATGACCTCCCCCTCTATGCCTTGCGGTAATGATTCCTCTGGCATTACGACCTTTACCACAACGGTGCCGTCCATGGATCAATTTATTTCGTGGATTGGATTTCACTTGCCTGTCTACGGTTCCCTTGCGTGTACTCGGGATAGGTGTTTTGTATAAATGTTTCGCCGTATTATTAAGTATTCTCCTTTAGTTCTTTTCTCTATCTAGAAGTGGAATAGAATAACCCGGTTGAAGGGTAATGATCATACGTCTGTAATGCATTGTATGTCCCAGAATAGGTCCCATTCTTCTACCCTTTCCGGGTAGTCGATGGCTATTCACAGCTACTACCTTAACACCAAAGAAGAGTTCGACCCAATGCTTTATTTCTGTCTTAGTGAATCCCGATTCGACATTAAAAGTATATTGATTCTTTCCCAATAAACGAAGACTCTTTTCTGTAAATACTGCGTATTTGATTCCATCCATAAATCGACTTTCCCTCCTATGCTCTGAGTTCCAGTATCGATAAGAATTCGAGTTCTTATTGTTCTTATGTTATGGTATGAATATACCATACCAATTCGTTATGTATGGATGATGGATGAGATTCCGTGGATAGAGAGCCAGTTCCAATAGACTTATGGAACGTTCCCGTTCGCGTGCATCCAGCAGGAATTGAACCCGCAAATTTACCAATTATGAGTTGGGCGCTTTAACCATTCAGCCATGGATGCTTAACAGGGATCATCGTACATCGTAAATAACCAATTTTCATATAGAAAGACATACCATAGAAAAATGAAATCGAAAATATTCGGAGATGGCAAATATTCGGAGATGACTATGAAAACACCTCTCTGGATCCTCGAATTGAAAGAGAGATTGAGAGGGATCAAGAATCCTAATTCTCGCTATTTGGAATGGATCCAATTCTATTCAGTCTGACTCATAGTGATCATTTCTCTTTAGCAAAGAATGACCTTGGTTATCAAAGGATTGAACAACCGGGATCCATTTACTTATGATACTTAGTTGACATTGCTAACAAGGATCTAATGAATTATGAGTTTAATAGATCCTCTTTAGCAGAAAGACGTATATTCCTTGCTCATTATCAGACAATCACTTATTCCCAAACCTCGTGTGGGGCTAATCGTTTTCATTTACCATCTCATGGAAAACCCTTTTCGTTCCGCTTAGCCCTATCGGGTATTTTAGTGATAGGTTCTATAGGAACTGGACGATCCTATTTGGTCAAATACCTAACGAAAAATTCCTATTTTCCTTTCATTAAGGTACGAGGGCTTCTTATTCCACAAGAACGAAAGCACCTTCTCATTCTTTCATATACTAGGGGTTTTTACTTGGAAAAGACAATGTTCCATACTAAAGGATTCGGGTCCATAACCACGAGTTCCAGTGCACTAGATCTTGTAGCACTTAGCAACGAGGCCCTATCCATTAGTATTCCACATAAGAAATCCATTATAGAAACTAATACAATTAGATTAGCTCTTCATAGACAAACTTGGGGTTTGCGAGCTAAGATAAGACCGGCTCGGGATGATGGGACCCTTTTCTATCAGATAGGAGGGGCTCTTGTACAAAATAGACTTCTAAGTAATAACCCCATAGATCCTATATCTATCTATATAAAGAGGCAATCGTGTCAGGAAGCGGGTTTTTCTTTGGCCAAACGGTACTTCGAACTTGGAACGAGCATGAAGAGATTAACGAGACTTCTTTCTCTTTTGAGTTTTTCTGGCGGACCGGTCGCGCAAGATCTTTGGTCTTCCCCCGGAACCGATGAAAAAGTGGGTCGCTTCTTATGGACTCGCTCAGAATGATTCTTCTCTATCTATAGTTCATGGCCTATTAGAAGTAGAAGGTGCTCTGGTGCAATCCTTACCGACAGAAAAAGGTTGCAGTCGGGTTGATAATAATCGAGTGCCATTACTTCGTCGGTCCGAACCAAGGAATCCATTAGAAATGTTTTGAAATGGATATTGTTCTCTCTTTGATCAGGGATTGCTATATGAAAAGAAGTGGAGTTTGAAAAAGGGAACGGAATGGTCAAACCGGAACTGCTAGAGGAACGAATTTTCAATAGCATAACTTGGGCTCCTAGAATATGGGGCCCTTGGGACAATCTATTTGATTGCAGGGACAGGTACGCTGAATATGACTGGGGATTTTCCTATGGGTATTGGAGCGGGTCCAAGCAGATTAAAGAGGATGAGTTGTCAGAGATTGCTATTTATTCGAATTATTTCTGGTATATTTATCATAAAAAGGAGGAGGTGCAAGAGACTGATTCGACCTTCTTTCTTGCAGAGTGGAACAATGCAGTACCAGACACGAGATAGATCTTTAAAAGAAGAAGGCTTTTTTCGAATAAGCCAATTGATTTGGGACCCTTCGGATCCATTCTTTTTCCTATTCAAAGATCGGGCCTTTGTCTCTGTGTTTTCACGTCGAGCATTCTTTGCAGATGAAGATGAAGAGATGGCAAAGCGGCTTAGTACCTGGAGAAAAAAGCCTCCTAAACATATGGCTAGCAACTGGTTCACCAGGAGTACGCAAGAAAGGCAAAAGCACTACGAATTATTGATTTAGGAATGGGAATGGGCTAGAACCCTGGGTTCTTCCTTATATAATTAATGGTCTTTTCATTCTAATACTCTATCCGAGAGTTCTCAGTATTTAGCAAAGCTGTTCCTATCTAACGGAAGGCTCCTGGATCAAATGACAAAGACATTGTTTGTGGAGAAAGAGGTGGCTTTTCCCGGATGAAATGA